TAATGTAGCAGGTGAATCCGCCATTTCAGCTACTACAATAGTGTATTCCATGGCCCCCTCTTCATGGAAAGTAGTTACTACTTGAGCCACGGAGGATGCTCTTTGACCGATAGCTACATAAACACATATTACATCTTGCCCTTTTTGATTGAGAATTGTATCTGTGGCTACTGCTGTTTTGCCAGTCTGTCTGTCCCCAATAATTAACTCTCGCTGACCGCGCCCTATGGGGATCATCGAATCGATAGCAATAAGCCCTGTTTGAAGGGGTTCATATACAGAACGCCTGGAAATTATACCCGGAGCAGGAGATTCAATTAAGCGAGATTCCGAAGCTACAATTTCGCCTCTCCCATCAATAGGTTTAGCCAGAGCATTTACAACACGACCCAAGTAAGCCTCGCTCACGGGTATCTGAGCAATTCTTCCTGTTGCTTTTACAAAACTTCCCTCTTGTATCATCAACCCATCGCCCATTAATACAATCCCAACATTTTTGGATTCCAAATTCAGAGCAATACCCCTAGTCCCTTCTGCAAATTCGACTAATTCACCTGACATTATTCCACCAAGACCTATAATACGAGCAATCCCATCCCCCACTTGAATTACGCGACCAATATTCTCAATCCCTACTTTCCTATTATATTGTTCAATACGTTCGCGGAGAATTTTATGAATTTCGTCGACTCGAAGGGTTGCCATTAGTGTTTCTTGACTCTTTTTTTCGGAAGCAAGGGGAAAAATAATGCCTAAATTCTAAACGAAAGTAGAAGTTCAAGGCCTAATTAATTTAATTATTTCTTCGATTCTATGGCCCCGAGAATGCCAATATTAGCACGAATCGTACGGAAATGTAACTCGGTATTCAAACAACTATTCAGAGTTCCTAGAGCTCCTTGTACGGCCTGTTGGAAAACCCGTTGTCGGACCTGATTCATCGCCCTTTGTTTTTCAAAATAAAGGATTTCGTTTTTAGACTTTTCTAATTGTTCCAAACTAATAGAAGTAGCATTAATCAAATTTGCTTTTTCTCGTTCTATCTCAGAGTATCCATTCATTCGATACTCATCTGCTTCTAGTTCGACTTTCTGTAATCGAACCCGAGCTTTTTCGAGCTGCTCAATGGTCCCTCTACGCAATTCTTCCGAATTTCGAATAGTACTCAAGATTCTCTGTTTTCGATTATCTAATAAATCTTTTAATGAAAGTAGATTATCTTTCTATTAAGTTTACAATTTTTATGATCTCTTCCCGAACCAAACATGAATCTTTCGATTCATTTGGCTCTCACGCTCCTTTTTTTTTCTTTTTTTGCTATGGCTATTTCCATATCTTTTTTTTTTTATGTAATGAGCCTATCCTCTATCTTCTCTTTTCTGTTTATATTTCAATATACCGAAACCCATATTAAGAATATAAGACTAGATAAATATTAAGAGGACTCTTCCGCCTAGATAAAAATCTATCATGGTCAGCAAAGTTGTTTCTTTATTTGTATTTGCCCTTTAGTTAATAATTTCAATTTCATTAAGAAAAACTAACTAAATAAATGGAAAATGAAAATTGATAGAATTCTTTTTTTTTCTTCAAATCCAAAAAATTTCTCTTTTTTTTTATTTTATACATAGGTCGTCGATTCGGCATTGGATAAAAAAGGGCAGGGTGCCCTTCTAGTAAATAGTTCAAACCATTTTATCGATATGAGTGTTTTATATCAGATAAATTCTACATTAGCTATTTCCCGTTTAAAGCATTTCGGTACTAATACTAATATAGTTGTAGAAAGAGTACCCCTTTTTGCCTGGACTTCAAGCAGTTTAGCTTTAACCGTGTTAATGGTCTCACATTATTGGTCTATAGAGAATCAAAGTTGATTTACCAATGAGTCGCGAAATGCTATGGTTCTTCCATATGATTTCTGAATTTATTCAGAAGTAATTCGTCGAGATCGTGCACCTTTTTCTTATTTATCCAAAAAATACTAAAAAATATTTTAAAGTGCAGCCGGATAGATCCAATCTATTCTTGAAATAGACAACTCGCACACACTCCCTTTCCAAAAAAAATCAATACACCAACCACTACAGTTAGATTTATTAGATTTGTTGCTAAAATATCGGTATTAAGCCCGAAACTCCCAGCGGATGGCCAGTGGGCTAAAAAAACGAAAGAATGGGTTACATTTTTCATATGCTCTCCTCTTATAGATAGGACGAACAAAGAGCAAAGTTTTTCGATCACTTACTTCGCTCGCCCTTTTTTGATCGGTTTTTTTAATGTAATTTTTTTTAATGCAAATAGATTCAATCTAATAATTTCTTTTAGATTAAGTCTTAGGTCTCGTTTGACCTGTGAAAGACTCCTTTGTTGAAATGTTCCAAAAATTCCTAAAATAAAAGGAAAAAGACTTTCCACTGTCCTAAACTAAGGACGGGAAGGAAGAAGGCGAGCATATCCTCTAAATTGATCATCCTCAAATCAGCCCTTCCTGGGGTGGGGTATTGTCTGTCCCGATAAATAGGTAATTCCAGGAGTAATAAATAGGAGTAAAGTATTGATATAATTGGAATTGCAGAAGCAAATACCAATTTACTAAAAAAAGAAAAAAGTATCTAATCTAAAGGACTCATTTTCTTTTTTAGGATTAAACAAAAGGGTTCGCAAATAAAAGCGCTAGTGCCACAACTAGTCCATAAATTGTTAAAGCTTCCATAAAAGCTAGACTAAGCAATAAAGTACCTCGTATTTTACCTTCTGCTTCTGGCTGTCTCGCAATACCTTCTACAGCTTGTCCTGCAGCAGTACCTTGACCAACTCCAGGCCCAATAGAAGCAAGCCCTACGGCCAATCCAGCAGCAATAACGGAAGCAGCAGCAATTAGTGGATTCATGGTGAGTTCCTCGTGTCAAAAAAAAAGAAATGGTTAAGGATACAATCAACCAAGAAATTCTTATTTCTAAGCTCTATTGGGGAGAAGTAACTAAAAAGTACAAATTGAAATGATAATCTGAATTGTCCGAACTACTTCGAGATCTCATTTTTAGTTTCTAATCATTAGAGGTTTGTGTAAATCCATATGATTCTCATTATTCTATTTCTCTTTCTTTCCAACCAACCACTCTTTCATTCCATTCTTCTTTCTTTACTCTTCGATATCCTTGAGTTCCTATTTTTTCCCCTATCATCTAATCCATAATAAAATAATCCATAATAAAAGACGAAATAGAGGAAGAACCCCTATTGAAATCGACCTAATCCAAATCCAATAGGAATTAAATCAAGATATACAATTGATAACAATATGCTGCATAGAACTGGATATGGAATCCAATTCCATATAGAGGGAATTCGATATATCGGATTAGATAATGAATCTAACTTAGGAATATATAATATCCCATATACATTTGTTTCTTCTATTTTGCGTATTTTCTCATTTTCTATTGATGAATCGGATTCTAAAATCATTCCTTAAAAACCCGCACAAAAGATGACTGGACTTATAGACATTAAGGATATAGATCTAGCCTGACTCCGCCCCCCTTAATGCATATATACTTTGACAATTCCGTAATATAGTCTATTCTCTCTCCTACAACTCTAGGTTGTATATTCATACGCATTTCTAACTATTTAGTTTTCCAACCAAGCGGATTATCTGGAACCATGCATGAATTGAGCTAAGCTAAAAAAAAAAAGACTATTTTGAAAACTAGTCAATTCAATGATGACCTTCCATGGATTCACCTATATAGGCTGCGGCTAACGTTGCAAAAATAAGAGCTTGAATACCGCTTGTAAATAATCCAAGAAACATGACCGGTATAGGGACTACTAAGGGGACTAAAGAAACAAGAACAACAACGACTAATTCATCCGCCAATATATTCCCGAAAAGTCGAAAACTAAGCGATAATGGTTTTGTGAAATCTTCTAGGATGTTAATTGGTAAAAGAATTGGAGTTGGTTTAATATATTTCTCGAAATAACTCAATCCTTTTTTGCTAAGACCCGCATAAAAATATGCCGCTGATGTGAGTAAAGCTAAAGCAACAGTAGTATTTATATCATTCGTGGGTGCTGCTAATTCCCCATGGGGTAACTGTATAATTTTCCAAGGTAAAAGAGCACCCGACCAATTCGAAACAAAAATAAAAAGGAACATAGTTCCAATAAAGGGAACCCAGGGACCATATTCTTCTCCAATCTGAGTTTTGCTCAAGTCTCGAATAAACTCAAGCACATATTCGAAGAAATTCTGACCGTCGGTCGGGATGGTTTGTGGATTCCGAACAGCTATGATAACTGAACCTAGCAAGATAGTAATTACGACCCAAGAAGTGATGAGTACTTGGGCATGAATTTGGAAACCTCCTATTTGCCAATAGAAGTGTTGGCCTACTTCTACACCCGATATATCATATAACCCCTTGAGTGTTTTAACGGAACATGGTATAATATTCATATTGTCCTCTGATAAAAATTGAACTTCAAAAAAGGAATTCTTTTGATTCAACCATCTCTTTTTCAACTCTGCAACTTGAAGTATTAATCTTATATTTAGGATACCAAGAAATCACATCAGATGATAATATATATCAATACCCTCTAATATATATCAATATTCCCCTTCTTTTATCTATGCAAAACAAAAAAGAATAGTAAGTGATCCCATAAATCTACGCAGTTACCCAAGAATGAACTATTCTTCTTAATCAACGATTTCTTATATAGAGAGAACGGCCCTCACAAATTGCAAATACTAATTTGTTAAGAATCAATCGAATTGAAGTCATAGTGTCATCGTTGGCTGGAATCGATATATTTGCGAGATCTGGGTCACAATTTGTATCGACTAAAGAAATAGTAGGAATCCCCAAAATGGCACATTCCCGAAGAGCTATATACTCTTTTTGCTGATCAAGGACGATCACAATGTCCGGCAACCTCGTCATATATTTGATCCCGCCGAGATATCTTTGCAAGGTAGATAATTTTCTCTTCAAGATTGCCACATCTCTTTTTGGGAGATGGTGGAATTTTCCCATCTTTTCTTCTGCTCTTAAGTCTCTAAATTGAGAAAGTCTAGTTTTCGTAATCGACCAATTCGTTAACATACCACTGAACCACTTTTTATTAACATAATGACAACGAGCCCTTATTGCAGCTGATGCTACTAAATCCGCTGCTCTTTTTTTGGTACCAACAATTAAGAAGCTTTTTCCCTGACTTGCTGCATCAAAAACTAAATCACAAGCTTCTGATAAAAAACGAGCCGTTCTAGCGAGATTTGTAATATGAGTACCTTTACGCTTTGCCGAGATGTAAGGGGCCATTTTAGGATTCCATTTCTTAATACCATGACCAAAATGAACTCCCGCTTCTATCATCTCTTTCAAATTGATGTTCCAATATCTTCTTGTCATTTTTTCCACACTTCCTTTTGATTTTTTCTTTTTTTTTTCATCCTACCATTCCATTACGGAATTTATTTCTTTTTTTTGAAAATTAAGAAAGAGCCGAAATAGCTTGAAATAAATAATAATTGTTCCGATGTAACCTTCCACTGAGAATTGGCCATTGATACATGGTATAAACGTAACCTTAATGAATTAACTGACTTCTTTTACTTATTAAAATAAAACTTCTTTTACTTATTAAAATAAATAAAATAAAAATCTAAAATCTGACCTGTTAGTGTTCTAAGGTCAAAAGTCTAGTTTAAATAAAAAAATCTGCTTTATGTATCCTTAAATCGTATAAATGGGGGTAAATGGGGGTTCTGATGTCTCATAGAAATTGTTTGTTACATCAGAATCAGAAGAAACTAATTCTGTATGGAGAAACAAAATATCTCTCATTTCCGACGCGAATAGATTTTTTTTTTGAATTTCGAAATAAAGGTTCTTGTCTTGTGGGGAATGATGCACAAATTTTTGGAATCCGGTACCAACAGGTATAATCCCCCCCAGAACTACGTTTTCTTTCAGGCCTTTCAACCAATCAATACGACCTCGTAGGGCAGCTTTTGCTAAAACTCGAGCAGTTTCTTGAAAACTTGCTTCAGATATGAAACTTTGGGTATTCAGGGAAGCCCTTGTTATTCCCAATAAGATTGCCCGATAATAGACCGATTCATCCAAAGCTCGTCCTGCTCGTTCTGCTCGTAATAGTCCGATTAATTCCCCAGGTGAAAAAACATTAGACATTCCATCTTCGGAAACCCGCACTTTTGATGTTACTTGGCGTATAATAATCTCTATATGTCTATTATGGATCTGTACCCCTTGGGATCGATAAACCTTTTGGATCTTATTAACCAAAGAGATACGACTTTGGGCTATGGTTAGCTCAGCTCCAATCAAGAATCCCCAGGGGACCCCAAGAATTCTTGGTATACGCTCATTCCAATCCTCAATTCTCCTTTCGAGATTCGGCGATAGTGAATCAATTGAACGCGCTTCAAAGATTTGTTCTACTTTTGGAAGACCTTGCGTTATGTCACTAGATCTCGATTTTTCATATATAAACGTAACTAACCTATCTCCTTTGTAAAGGATTTCTCCATAATGACCATGAACAGTTGCTCCTGTAGTGGCCAAATAAGGCTTAGCTGCTCTTATAACAAAGGAATCAATATTAACAATGAAAATTTGACCAGATTTTTTTATGTGCGATTTAAATAGACATACATTTTCGCAAATAAATTGTCCAAGGTGAATTATTGCCGATGTCTCCTCCCAAGAATCATGATGGAGAAAGTGCCAATTCAAATGGAATGGATCCAACATGATGTTACTATCGAAATTCGAAATCCTTTGATTTTCATCTATTAAAGAGTATTTAAGCCCTTGAAGTACTTGGAGGGTTTGTTTCAAATTGTCAAGGAACAAATATTTTTTTAACAGGATCTGATTATGCGTTAGTAAATAGTAAGATGAAGAAAAATTCGATATACTAGGTACAATAGCGGCTAAGGGCCCAAAAATATCTCGAATAGGAATTCTAGGATTCGATTCTTTTACCGCATTGGGATATTTCGAATTCTTGAATAAACCAATTCGAGAACAGTTGGATGCCGACAAAATCATCAAAGATTGGTATTCTTTATTTCGATTCAACAAGGTGCCAATAGCTTCTTGATGTTGGCTAAGTGATTGAATCTTCGCCTTGGAATAAAAGGAATTGGTGCGATCTAACCTATTATTGGGAATCGGTCCTGCACTTGTCCTATCATACCTTCTTCGTGTATACGAAATAGTGGACTTGACTAACTCAATTCTTAGGAAATCGCGAATCAGATCATTTGCTCTTACCTCAACAAGGGAAGCACGAGCCTCCTCTTTTTCTTCTTGTTCCCAATTCACTACTAAGCAAGTTCGAACAAATTGACTATTCGTATGATAAATTCTTTGAGTTAACTTGCTATTTTCATGAGAAATAAAATTGACAAGTCGAAGTTGGAAATTATCCTCTTCTTGCAAGAGATCTTGCGGGAAAAGTGTTGCTAAATTTCTCCCTTCGTCCATTTCATATGCGACTGCAGGTCGAACCGAAACAAAATACTTTTCCTTGCTCTTGAGAATTTTTTTCCGTTGAACATAGACCCAATTTTTCTTTTTTTTTGATTCCTTAGAATCTTTCTTTTCTCTTTCTGGTGGTATCAAACTACCACCTAATATCTTATCCGCCTCTTCAGGAAAATGAATATCTCCGGAAAAGATTTTGAGTTCCGTATGGCTTTTTTTTCTCTTCACTCGGACCAATCCACCTAGTCGACTTCTTGTATTTTTTGTGAGTTGTGTATCCACTCCAATGATACTATTATCAAGTACCTTTAGGGATGAGGATCTCGGCAAGATATGCAGTTCTTGAAGAATGAAAAAAAACCGATCTAGTTCTTTTTGGTATTTTAGACTAAATTCTTTTGTTCCTCGATGCTCAATCAAACCCTCTTTTTTAAAAATGGAATCTTCCTCTGGGCTCCCGTATTCGTCCTCTGAGTCTTCTTCTGAGTCTTCCTCTAAAGTCCCATATTCGTCCTCTGAGCCTTCCTCCGGGCTCCCATATTCGTCCTCTGAGTCTTCCTCTAGAGTTCCATATTCGTCCTCTCGGGTTCTATATTCGTTCTCTGGGCTCCCATATTCGTCTTCTGAGTCTTTCTCTCCAGTCCTATATTCATCCTCTAGGATCCCATATTCGTCTTCTAGGGCTTCATATTCGTCCTCTAGGATCCCATATTCATCTTCTAGGGTTTCATATTCGTCCTCTCGAGTCCTATATTCGTCTTCTAGGGTTTCATATTCTTCCTCTCGGGTCCTATATTCGTTCTCTGGGCTCCCATATTCGTCCTCTGAGTCTTCCTCTCGAGTCCTATATTCGTCCTCTAGGGTCCTATATCTAAATTTAACAATTCCTGAACCCTTTTTATCTTTTCTGTATCGTGGATCGTCAAAATAAGCAAAAATAGTATTTCTATGTAAAACACCCATAAAGGGTATTTCAATTGAAATCCCCAAACAGGATATTAGTTCTTTCTCTTGTTCTTGATGATATTGTAATGGAATGACGAACCCATTTCTTCGCTTTTTCGCCAACAAATCCGAATTATCTTGAAGAATAGAAGGATAGACAAAATTCCAATGGCCATTGGACATGATTCGATCCGGCGTTGAATAATCAAGAATTTCCCTATCTTTTTTACCAAAAGTATCCAACAGTCTATGTCTTACTTGATCATAAGTATTCATTTGATCTTGATCCTTGTGGAGCGAAAAAGACGCTATACTGGATCTGCACATACTTACTGACAATATCCATAAATGGCTTGTTTTTGGTAATCGACGAAGATTACCATATTGATATTCGGGCGCATGGTAAACATCAGTACTCCAGTGCATTTCCCCGTCTGATTCGGAATAAATATGCTTTTGTACTTTTTCTTTAAAATGCAAAGTGGACGTTCCGGCACGAATCTCCGCAATTACTTGTTCGGATTCTACATATTGATCATTTTGCACTAGAATCAAGCTTTTTGAGGGAATATTCACACTATATAGAATATCCTGACTCTGAATAGTTACATGCAAGTCTATATAACATAGAAAAGCAGGCTGCCCATGACGGGTACGTGTGGGGTGAACCAAATCTTCATTGAATTGGATTTTTCCATTCGAAGGGGATCGTACAAGGTCGGCAGTACCCCCTGTGAATACTCCGCCAGTATGAAAAGTTCTTAATGTTAGTTGAGTCCCTGGCTCCCCAATTGATTGACCTGCAATAATACCTACGGCTTCCCCCAATTCGACCAGATCGCCATGAGTGGGACTCCGACCATAACATAATTGACAGATCCAAGATGTGCTCCGGCAAGTAAAGGGGGTTCTAATATATATTGGTTGTGCTCGAAATGGTTGTGCTCGAAAGGCAGTTATGAATCGATTGACTAATCCAATTCCAATATCTTGATTTCGAGCGGCAATGCATCGTGAACCAATATATATATCGTCTGCTAATACACGACCAATTAGTGTTTGGGCAAAAAGTTTTTCCGTCATCCCATTTTGAGGACTCAAAGAAATACCTCGGATAGTACCACAATCTCTTCTACGCACAATAATATGTTGAACTACTTCAACAAGTCTACGTGTAAGATATCCAGCATCCGCTGTTCGTACAGCAGTATCTACAACCCCTTTGCGGGCTCCGTAGCAGGAAATTATATATTCTGTCAAAGAAAGTCCCTCGCGTAAATTGCTTTGAATAGGTAAATCAATCATTTGTCCTTGAGGATCCGCCATTAATCCTCTCATACCTACTAATTGGTGTACCTGAGATGCATTTCCTCTGGCTCCTGAAAAAGACATTAGATAGACTGGATTAGAAGGATCCGTTATCCGAAAATTCGAATTCATTTCTTGTTTCAAATATTCACTTGTAGCATACCATATCTCAACGGATTGGCGTAATTTTTCTACCGCGTGTACAGCCCCATAATAATAGTGTTTCTCCAAAAGAAAACTCTGTTGTTCCGCGTCTTGCACTAACCATCCCTTAGATGGTATTGTTAAAAGATCCTCGATTCCTAATGAAATCGATGTAGTAGTGGCTTGATGAAAGCCCAGAGTCTTTATTTGATCCAGTATATGGGATGTATATCCCATTCCGAAATGATCTATTAATCTGCTAATAAGTCGTTTCATAGCAGTTCCGTCTATCTCTTTATTATGAAAGACCAGATTGGCCCGTTCCGCCATACATAAGTACCCCCTTTTTCGGCTGAGTAGGATTCGACAATTGCTGAGTAGGATTCGACAATGGGCCTGAGTCAGTGATTCGAAAATTTAATTAACTTCCTTTCCTTAATCTCAATCTGGATTCGCGCGGCAAAAATGATGATACTAGCGAAATCAAATCGGAATGCCCCCCGAAAGGGAGGGGCATCGCCGAATCTAACTTCCTTGTTTAGATAGTGTATGAATAGGCCTGACTAAATCCTTGTATGGCTTCCTCTATTTCTCTATAAAAAGAAATATGACCAAGAGTGCTTCGAATGTATATAGAACGGATTTCTTTTTTTCTATTTCCCACTATTAGATAGTGGGCATAAATCTCATGATAAGTCCCCAAAGATTCATATTGAACTTCAATCGGAACTTCTCTTGACCCAATGACGCGTTGATCTAGTTTCCATCGGAGCCACAAGGGACTGTCTAAACTGATTCGTTTCTGTCTATAAGCTCCCAGTGCATCATAGGAATTAGAAAAATAGGGTTCTTTATCTTTTGTATACTTATAATTATTATTATTGTAGTTTACTTTTTGATTTGGATAGTTTCCGCAACTATTATATCTATTTGCACAAATACCCCGACGGTTTCCAATCGTTAATACATAAAGTCCGATAAGCATGTCTTGGGTCGGTACGCAAATAGGATCCCCAATAGCGGGAGATAGGAGATTCATATGAGAAAACATAAGTAAACGGGCTTCTGCCTGAGCTTCCAAGGATAAAGGTAGATGAACAGCCATTTGATCCCCATCAAAGTCCGCATTGAAACCCTTACACACTAATGGGTGTAAACAAATAGTACGCCCCTCCACTAAAGTAGGTTGGAAGGCCTGTATGCCTAATCTATGCAGGGTAGGTGCTCTATTCAACAGTACAGGATGTCCCCGCATAACTTCTTGAAGTATTTCCCATACAATGGGTTCCTTTTCCCAAATTTTCCTTTTAGCAATCCTGACATTAGAAGTAGCGCGTTTCGTGATTAAATCGCGAATTACAAATAGCTGAAAAAGCTTTATTGCTATCTCTAGAGGTAATCCACATTGATGTAATGAAAGCGAAGGACCCACAACAATGACAGAACGCCCCGAGTAATCGACCCGTTTTCCAAGCAGAGTCTCGCGAAACCTTCCCTCTTTACCTTCAATTACATCTGAAAGTGATTTGTATACTTTATTGTGACCATCCCTCGTTGGTTGCCCGCGGGACCCACTATCAAGAAGTGTATCCACGGCTTCTTGTACCAATTTTTCCTGGCACATTACTAAATCTGCTGGCGCTAATTCACTTCTTTTTAATAGATAGGCAAGGTTGTTGTTCCGACGAATAACTCTCTTATAAAGTTCATTAATATCCGAAGTCACTACTTTATCCCCAGACCTATAAACAATGGGTCTCAATTCGGGAGGAAGAACTGGTAATAAGCACAAAACCATCCATTCTGGTTCTACATTTGTTTGAATAAAATGTTTCGCCAATTGCATGCGTCTAATCAAAAAAACTTTTCTTATTCGTCTTTTTCTATCTTCCCATTCATCTCCACTATACCCCTCGTCTTCTAATTCCTTCCATTCGACCAAGGAATTCTCTATAATAATTCGCAAATCCAAATCTGCTAATTGTTCTCTAATAGCACCTGCTCCTGTCGCAATTTCCCGATTTCGAAATGTTGCAAAGCCTGGGGTAGAAAAAAAGGGAGAAATGCTGTGGTTACAGGATGCAATTTCATCTTCGAATAAACCTCGTAATCGTAAGAAAGTAGGTTTTTTAGCGCTGGGCCTAGCAAAAGAGAAATCACCGTATACTAGGCCCTCCAATTTCTTAAGGGGTTTATCTAAAAGGTTCGCGATATAACTAGGAAGACCTTTCAAATACCACACATGAGTCGCGGGACATGCGAGTTTGATGTATCCCATTTGATATCTTCGTATCCGAGAATCAACAAATTCTACCCCGCATTTTTGGCAAAATCTTTCCTCTTCGTTTTCAGCTCCGCTCGCTCGAGAATTTCCACAAGCACAAATTCCGCTTTTTATGGGTCCAAAGATTCTTTCGCAAAACAATCCATCTTTTTCTGGTTTATCGGTTTTATAATGAAAAGTAGAGGGCCTTGTGACTTCGCCAACGACTTCCCCATTAGGTAGGTTTTTGTTAGCCCAAGCCTTTATTTGTTGAGGGGAAACGAGTCCAATTTGAAGTTGTTGATGTTTATATTGGTCAATCATAAATAAGAAAAGAATTTATATTTATTCCGATCAAACTTCCTCCCTATTAACCTGGAAGTTCTTCTCAGATACAAGGAAATGATTCAGTTCTAGAGCCAAAGATCGTAGTTCTCGAACGAGCACTCGAAAAGATTCTGGAGGATACTCGTGATTAGGTACTCTTTTTCCCCAGATCGTAGCATTAAGTATTTCTTGGCGAGCTATAAGATGATCAGATTTATAAGTAAGTATCTCTTGTAAAATATGAGCAACACCAAATCCTTCTAAAGCCCAAACTTCCATTTCTCCTACTCGTTGTCCCCCTTGCTTGGCTCTTCCTCTAACGGGTTGTTGTGTAACAAGTGAGTAGGGCCCAGTAGAACGTCCATGGATTTTCTCATCAACTTGATGAATTAATTTTAAGATATAGGACTTCCCTATTAGAACAGGTTGTTCGAAGGGGTCTCCTGTTCTTCCATCAAATATTCTGCTTTTTCCCGGGTACTCGGGTTCAAATACCCATGGATTTTTTGTTTGTTTACTGGCTTCATATAATTCTGAAAACACAAGTTTTCTTGAAGCCTCTTGCTCATATCTCTCATCAAAGGGTGCTATTCTATAATGTTTCTTTAGCAGATCCCCGGCTAATCCGAGCGAGCTTTCAAATATTTGTCCCACATTCATTCGTGAGGGTACTCCTAAGGGATTGAAGACCATATCAACAGGTGTTCCATCTTGCAAATAGGGCATATCTTGCCTGGGCAAAATTTTGGAAATGATCCCCTTATTCCCGTGTCTTCCGGCTACTTTATCCCCAACTTTGATTTCGCGTTTCTGTAAAATATATACACGAACCATTATGTCTAGGGGGTCCCTCTGGATCCATTTCACATCGATAACGCGCCCTCTTCCACCTATAGGTAGTTTGAGAGAAGTTTCTTTTGAAGTGGATACCTCAAGGCCAAATATGGCCCGTAATAACCCAGCTTCCGCGATATACGAGGATTCGCTCGCTATCTGAGGCGTTAATTTACCTACTAAAATATCGCCAGTTTCTACCCAGGATCCCAACCTAACAACTCCATTTCTGTCCAAATTGCGGAGTAAATGTTCTTCTAGATGTGGTATTTCTTTAGTAATTTTTTCAGCGGAGCCTTGGCTTGTCGTATCCGTCTGAATTTCATATTTTCGGATGTGAAAAGAAGTATAAATATCCTCATATACCAAACGTTCGCTAATTAGTACTGCGTCTTCAAAATTGTAACCTTCCCATGGCATATAAGCTACTAATACGTTTTTTCCTAAAGCAAGTTCCCCACCAACTGTAGCAGCTCCCTCCGCTAAAATTTGTCCTTTTTTAATGGATTTACCCCACAGAATCCGAGGTTTTTGGTGCATACAAGTATTTTTGTTAGAGCGCCGATGGGTAACTAAAGGAATACTTATAGTCTTCCCACTACTTGATAAAAGGATCTTGTGACTATCAGTAGAAATGATCTTTCCCTCGCGTTCGGCTATAACGGAAACCCTCGAATCTAGAGCTGTTTGGCGTTCCAATCCAGTTCCAACAATGCACTTCTCGGACCGAGAAAGCGGAACTGCTTGGCGCTGCATATTAGAACTCATTAAAGCCCGATTCGCATCATTATGCTCAATAAAAGGAATGAGAGAACCTCCAATAGAAAAATATTGGAAAGGAAAAATACTTCTAACATGAATCTGTTCCCATGCAATAGTCAGGAATTCTTGACGGTATCTAGCTGGAACAACCTGTTCTTCCTGAATACCCTGATTCAAGGACAAAGAATTTCCTGCTGCTATCATATAATATTCATCTCTATTTGGTGATAAATAAACCACCTGTCTCTCTTTTTTTTCTTTTGCTTTCTCAGATATTTCATAAAAGGGACTCTCTATGGACCCCCACCAGTGGTCAATTCTCGCATGAATAGCTAAGGATCCAGTAAGTCCAACATTGATTCCTTCGGACGTGTCAATTGGACAAATACGCCCATAGTGACTCGGATGAATATCTCGGCTCCGAAAACTTGCAGTTCTCCCCGTCAATCCTCCAGGACCCAAACAACTCACTTTTCGCCCATGAACAGTTTGTGTCAATGGATTGGTTTGATCAAAAACTTGAGATAAGGGGTATGTGCCAAAAAAGGTCTCATAAGTAGTTATTAATAAAATCGAAGTTGAAGTTGGAGTTACCAAAGTTTGTGGAGTCGGTTTCGATTGACGTATGAATACTCTACGGATAGTTTTTTGAACCGCATGTTGTAAACGACCAAGAGCCAGTCCGAATTGATCTTGTAACAGATCCGCAACCGAACGAATACGTTTATTTTTCAAGTGATTCATATCGTCATCGTCAAGTATACCCGTTCCAAATTTCATTCCAATCAAATGATCCGTAGCGGCCAATACATCTCGTGGTAACAAGAATGTATTGTTCTGAGGTATATCAAGATTCAGTCTCCGATTCATATTTCGTCGACCAATCCTTCCTAATTCACATTTTTGTTGAAAAAATTTCTTTTGTAATTCCTCACATAAGGACTCCGAAAATACCAGGTCCCCACCTACACAAGCAAATTGTTGATAAAACTCCAAAATAGCTTTTTCTTTTGACTCAATCCTCTTCTTCTCCTTAGCATTCGGGAAAGATAAGAAAATTTCAGGGTAGGAAACATTATCTAGAATTTCTTTTAGATTCGAACCCATAGCTGATGATAGAACTAGAATAGATATCTTTTGTTTTCTACTCACGCGAGCCCATATCCTTTCTTTTTTATCAATTGCTAATTCCGATCTTCCTCCCCAATCTGATATTATAGTCCCAGTGTAGATAGAAATTCCCTTATGGTCTAATTCCGAGCGGTAGTAAATACCAGGACTTAGCAATATTTGATTGATCACAATTCGGTATATTCCATTTATTATAAAGGTTCCTAAGGAATTCATTATAGGAATGTTTCCAATAGAAATGGTTTGCTTTTGCACATCGAAACCAAAAATTAATCTCGCAGATACATATAATTCGGAAGAATAGGTGAGTGATTCATACACAGCATCCCTTTCTTTTATCGAGGGTTCTAGCAATTGATATCCTTTCGCAAATAATTGAAATGCAATTTCGTGATCTGGATCTTTAATTGTTGGAAACTTCTCAAGTTCTTCTGCCAAGCCTTGATTAATGAACCTACAAAATCCCTCGAATTGGATCTGACTAAATCCGGGTATTGTGGACATTCCCTCATTTCCATTCCGGAGCATCTTAATCTTAAGTTTCCTGTTTATCGAAGAAAAATTCCATTATCAGCTCACTCTTCATCAATCCCTATGGATCGATCTAGCAATTATGGAATCCATATTCTGTTTACTGAATCACATGAAATTCTAGGGAACTCCACATACATATTTCATATATGTATTTCATACATATGAATAGAGACAATTTCGACGAAAGTTCGAATTTGCCAGGGGTACAAATCGAATGAAAATGAATTGATAAAACATTCCTAGAAAAAAATTCTGCCACTTACACTTTATGATACTAATCAGATTGGATGGCAAAGATTTCTCATTTTATCTCCTTTCTATGAATGGGATAAAGCCATAATATAATAATTTATAAGCACTAGAAAATTTGACTTTAGTTCGATTTAGAATAGCACGCTTAGTTTAATTTCAAAAAAGAATAAGAATTTGAGGGTTCTTTTTTGTTTCGTAGTAGTAGAATTGCTAGAAAATATAGGATTTCATTGTAGAATCCTAAAATAAAGTAAGTCCTTTTTTTAAGTACATGCCAATCTAGTTATCCACCTCTCCACATATCCCTGCTTTTATCGTAATTTCACTTGGGTGGGCCAAGATGGTCAGGTCATACTCTATATCAGACCAAATATTAGACCAAATTTCTTTTTTTTATTCAAGATATTTAATGCAATGAAAAATTAAAGCACGATTCCCCATAGAGATATGTACATAAGGGGGATCCATGGATAATAATGCTGTTATGGATAATAATGCTGTTCGGACCTGTAGTTTACCTATACACGGATTAGGCATAAATCCATTCTATTTTATTATGCCATTAAAAGGAAGGGGGGAGAGAATACCGATTTAAGAGTCGTTCACTACTGCAATTCAAAAAAAAAAATCGAATTCTAGTTAATGGTTCCAATTTGTTCTGAATTTTGCAGCCTGTGACTGGAAATCAACTTTTTCTCTTTTTTCATCTCAATAGAAAGAAAAGGGAAGTTTTCTAGTGTTAGCAATGTTTGTTTTAAGATAGAATCCATCGAGGAGAATAATCGAAACTGGATTCAAAAAAAGCAGGAATAGATTTTTTGAAAAAGATTGGAAAAAAGTAAGTAGAATTAGATTCAAGATAAAAGAAAGTAGGTTTTAGTAAGAAAACCTGGATGAATACTTGCTCTTTTCTCTATTTTAGATCGGATTTTTTGGCGGCATGGCCAAGCGGTAAGGCAGGGGACTGCAAATCCTTTATCCCCAGTTCAAATCTGGGTGCCGCCTGATCAATAAAATACTTAGGCTTATAGTACTGATCGAACTCGACAAATTCGTACCCTGCATAAGTTGGGGCAAGAGAGTAACTAGGCCTGGCGATACTGGATTTTGAGAATCCATAGTTCTATCCTCAAACTAGGGTTTGTTTTGTCGGTAGTGGCCCAAACGGCTACCAATAAGGATGAGGTTGCGTTTCCTTATTCTTTTATTAATTTTAATTGATTCGATTCGAGAATTCAAAATTACAAGGCTAAGATGTCAGAAATCTTGATATCCAAAGGGCCCCTAAGGGGCATTTTTTTTTTCAATCTAAGATTGAAGAAGGGACTCCACGAAGGAATATCAAGACTTCCTAATTATCATACATTTTATTTATCATACATCTTATGCTACCTACATACACTAAAGTAAGGGCTACTGATTCTGTCGAGAATCAGATTGAATAGGCTGATCAAAAATCAATTTCGGAGTTGTGGATAAAGTCTCCTCATTCTTTCATAGAATGATAGAAGGGCTATAGGGTTTAGGTTAAAAATAAACATAGGCAAGGTAGGTATCCAATAAATATTTATCTATCCTAATTTTATGGTATATTCTGACGTCCTTTGCTTATAAAAAAAGGGTAACAAAAGGAAGAAAAAATCTTCCTATTCCCGCGTCTTCTATTCAGGACATCATCCCCGTACTCTTTTTTAAGGAAAAGGGCTATGTATCGTATTTATACTTAATGCTCTCCAATTCTACCAGAAATCCTATAAGAATTTGTTAGGAGTAAATTCCTTGAACTGATTCATCCATAGCGTTAGGGCAGAATCCCTTTTTGACTCTGTACCCTTGATTCCACTATGATTATTGATCAATAGTAGAATAATTCCTTCATAGAAATAGGAGACATAATTTACATGGATATAGTAAGTCTCGCTTGGGCTGCTTTAATGGTAGTCTTTACATTTTCTCTTTCACTAGTAGTATGGGGGAGGAGTGGACTCTAGGGATACTACTAATTGATTGAGTAGTCGAATTGTTGTATCAACTTTTTTCTTTAATTGATCGTTTTGCATTAATCATTTTGCCAAACTTTATTCTTTCTCTCTTTCTTTAGTTTTGTTTCACTCCTGTACCTGTAAGAAACTCTTGTAAGAAAGAGTCGTTCTATTCTACTATATAGAAATAGAAAGAGCTATTACAGCAATTCCAAATTTCTACTAGAAGTGACGAATGGTTAAAAAAGTTCTATACATAAGAAAATTAGACTTTCTTCCACGGAGCTATTCACAACATATCGCACACTTTCCATTTGTTTTATATTCTTTTCTTATTCTTAGAATAATTTTTATGCTCTTTTGAAGCATCTCGCCGCATGTTTAAGCATGAAAGATTCGCTGGTTTTTTCCTTTTACTTTTTTTCTTTTACTTTTTACTATAGTGTATTCTCATATTATTTTTCTCTCCCTCCATGGATTCTTTCGTGAAGAATTGTCTTCGATTTTTTTATTTTGACTTGATTGAAATTAAGTGGATGCAGTGAAAAAAGAAATTGAATTAGACTACTATTTCAATCTACTAATCTATTCTATGTAGATTCAAGATAATATAATAGAAAGACTCTAAAGTGTGGTAGAAAAAACTATATGTAGTTCTTTCTACCACACTTTATGATTCCAACCAGATCCTTTCATTTAAGACTTGGATTTTGATTTTATTTAATCCCTTTTTCATTTCTTCAATGATTAATTGGAATTCCAATTAATCATTTTGGCTGACTGTTTTTACATAAATAATAAGTAAAAAGGCAGTAGGAACTAGAATAAACAGTGCAGTAGCAATAAATGCGAGAATATTGACTTCCATAACCTCTTTATTTTTTTCACAATAACTCGGGATGTAATCCCATGGAGAGGAAAAAGGGGTATCCTGTAAATTCAAGGGGAGGACTTGCATTCTGATAATACTGAATCAATTCAATATTATGAATATCGGATCTATCAAATCAATTCATGGTTGAGAGTGGAATAGTATAACATAGGAAGATCCACTTTTTCTTTTCTATATCTATAACCCACGATCCTTCTTATCTTATCCAATTTCCCTTCCTTTTTCTTATAGTTATACATACAATTATGTATGTATGTATTATATGACCGACTTTCTATGGGTCACATAGACATCCAAATAAGCAGTAGAAGTAGAAGTGAGATGGAGAAAAGAGGGCTTAAATAAAAAAAAATCAAATATTTTAATTAATTTAGGAAAAAGGGCGTTTGCTTTGCTTGGTTTTTCTTTTATTTTATTAGGTTACTATCAATATCCACTTTTTGGGTCTAAAGATGAGAACAGATCCATAAAAAAGGAGTCCGCAAATGGAATGAAAATGAGATAGATTCTTTCCAATTAGTCATTGAACATACACAAACAAAGTTGGAACTACAAAATGGAGGGGGCCTGGTTTAATCCAAAAAGTAAAGTACTAATTATATTAAATTAAATTCACTGTCTATGTCTAAGAAAAAACGAATACGATTTATGTATGGATTTCGGTAAAATACCGGTACTCTATTCCATAAGAGTCGAATAGGAAGTTAAGATGAGGATGGTATCATCATAAGGATAGAGTAATATCCTAAATTATACTAATCCAAGTATGATATGTATGTCTTTCCTTATCAACCGGGAGTAGTGAAAAAAAAAAATTCCTATAGGCCTCCCCTCCCTCTTTAATGAGAAATGCGAAATAAAAAAAGTGAAATAAGGGTGCCCCATAGGTATTTGATCTTCTCTCCTGCCCCCCCCCTTTTTTTCATGGAAAAAGGAAAGATGAATTTCTCCATTCATTGAACCCTAGTTCGGGACTGACGGGGCTCGAACCCGCAGCTTCCGCCTTGACAGGGCGGTGCTCTGACCAATTGAACTACAATCCCCGCGGGGTGTATGGCATACCTATTCTTAAATAGAACCATAAGAAAGAACCATAAGAAGATTCGATTCGCCTGTCGTACTCTAAGAAATAGACGAATCATATACTACATACCCACATATCATATGTGGGTATAGTGAGAGTGACATAACTAGTATGTCGCGATTTTTTATCGCTAAAAATGGATGATAATCCACCTTTCATTTCAATAAGAAAAACTCTTTTGTTTGTAAAAAAGGAATGAGAGAGATATGGATTAGAAAGAAATTTCCCCCTTTCGCTTTATCCTTTATTTCTATGGATCAGACATTTTATTTTATGGAAGAAAAACAAATGGATTTAGTTCATATTCACGAAGCCCTAGATTTTTGGGCCGAGCTGGATTTGAACCAGCGTAGACATATCGTCAACGAATTTACAGTCCGTCCCCATTAACCGCTCGGGCATCGACCCAGGAAGAATTTATTCTAGGGTTTTTTAGAATCTATGATTAACCTCCTTTCATAATACTCCCTACCCCCAGGGGAAGTCGAATCCCCGCTGCCTCCTTGAAAGAGAGATGTCCTGAACCACTAGACGATAGGGGCATCACTTCACTAGACGATAGGGCCATATACAACCGCTCGTCATTATACTATAATGATAGTATGAGCAGTTTTTTGGAATTGTCAATATACTCGAAGAGTATAACTAGATCCAAAGCAAAGAGTCTTTCCTACTTTTCTGTTATGCTTTCATAGGATTTTTTTTAGTTGATGGTTAGGTTAATTCACGGATCATTCCCTACTTTTTAGGGAAATTCATTTAAAGGGTATAGAATAAGAATAGATTAATAAAAGGGATTCTAGATTAGTTCAGTACAGGTAGTGATTTGATTGATCTAACAGGAAAAAGAGTCCAATTTGATTTCTTTTTTGTAATTTCCACCCCGTGCTTCGTTTAGCGTTCAGACCAAAAATGCATGCATCCCACACTAAGTCATAAAATTCAAGAAAAAATAGAGAAATTTGCAAAAACAAAGAAAAAAAAGTGAATAAATAATAAATTTAGTAGAAAAGTACTTTATCGGATTCGAACCGATGACTTACGTCTTACCATGGCATTACTCTACCACCAAATAAAAAGCCCTTTATCGGATTTGAACCGATGACTTATGCCTTACCATGGCATTACTCTACCACTGAGTTAAAAGGGCTTTTTATTCAATTCAAAAATTAGCCACTTTGATTTCTCATTATGAGTCTAATGCATAATGTACATAATATATGTATATATAGAGATATATGTAGAGATTATATATGTATATATCGAGATATAGAAGTTTATTCATGGCGAGGTTCAAAATCTTGAGAGTTCAAAATCTTGAGAAAATCAAGAAAAATAAGAAAATCTTTCATATTCTCTCTTATCACTTGCACAAAGTAGAGGTTTTTTTCTTTTTTTTTTTTTTTATATAAAAAAATACATATAATAAAATACGTGAAGAGAGAGTTGACACAATAAAAAATTAGTATCCGATATACTTGAAGAGGGTAAGTTCATAGGTATGTAAACACGATCTCGGACGACTCACCAAACCAAAGCCCAGAAGTTCTATTTTTTAGAAGAGGAGAACAAATATGTATCAATTGTTGAATCGGATACAACAATGGGCAAAAAAAAAAAGGCCAAAGGGGCAATAAGAGCTGCTGTTAAAAAAACGGTAGACTTTGTTTTTTTTTTTATCTTTAGGCTATTGACTTTTCACGTGCTCAGAACGTTCTGCAGAATTAGGGACTTTTTTCTTCTATTGGCTGATCTTATGATGAGAACTTTCTCCATTTATGTTTTATTTCCTCTAATTCTAATTGGGTAGGGTATAAAGGAATTCGCGCTCTTCATATACCCATATGGTTGGGTATTAATTTTCAGTGATATACTTCTTGTCTGTTTTGGTGAGAAATTGAAACTATTTTTAACAGGCATCTCTTAGAAAAACCTTCGAGTTCAAAACTTTTCAATTTTTCTTAAAAAGTTTTGGACGGATTTGTTGAAGCGATTTTTAACAGGTACCCCTTCCTTTAACAGGTACCCCTTCCAAGGAAGGGGGGTACTTGAATATTCTCCAAGGATTCTGGTTGGTGCATTTTGAACAAACTATGTTGGAGTTTTAGCAACAATTTGCTTGTAAAAAGTGGGCAGTCGAATTTATACTGCAGAGTATAAAAATTATTCTACTGCCTGCCCAACAAAAAATAATAAACCATACCCTACATACCTAACTCCTCCTGGCTATGGGTTTTCTGTTTCCGAAGATTAGGAAAAAAGGAGGATTCTGGAACCCTAAAGGTTCGATGGTATATGGATATGGAAAATATAAGATTCCCGATCCTAGCGGGAAAAGGAAGGGAACAGATACCCAATATGATTCTTGGGAGGAACATTTGGTAATGGTCTTGGTCCTCTATGCTCTTTTTTATGTGTTCTTAGTTCTATTCATCTTCTTTGATTCTTTTAAACAAGAATTTAATAAACTAGAATTGAGTGGAAAAGAGGAGAAGAAATTGGTAAATGGAGAGGATCGACTAACCAGAGACATTTAGGATCTTCTTTACATCAGGTAAATCCGTCGGGTCCTGTCCGCTTCTCCGTTTAAGTTACGACTCTTTGTTTCTTGCTTCTCTCAAGCCATAGGGAAAGTCTATGATGAATTTAAAAAATGCATCTCACTCTTTCTCTACGGCTCGGACTTCATGATAAGTGGGGCAAGAAAGAAAACATCTTCCCCAATTTCTTTGTTCAGAATTGAACAAAAAAGAAAAGGAAGAAAGGGATTTATGGGGGCAGTGCTGCTCCCTATATCTCCTAGTGTATATTGTAGGAATAATCAAACTATTCCTTAGAGCAGTCTGGCACACTTACGTCCTCGCAAAACAAATAATGATCATTGTAGTCGTAACCGTAGAATACGACCCTAATCGAAATGCATACATTTGTCTCATACACTATGGGGATGGTGAGAAGAGATATATTTTACATCCCAGAGGGGCTATCTAAACCCTAAAGCTAAAGTAAAGGCCCGCGATCGAAGTACCAACAGCTCACTGTCATGAACCTTCTCCATTTGATTCAATAAGGGGGAATTGGCCTCCTTCTCGAATGGCTACCCTTGACAAAGGGTAGCGTTGGTATCATAATCTACATGTAGCGGGTATAGTTTAGTGGTAAAAGTGTGATTCGTTCTATTAATAACTGAATTTGAAATGATATACTTAAGGCGTCCTTAAGTTTTTTATATTCCGATGAAAACTTTAGTTCTTATAAAGGATTTAATCCTTTTCCTCTCAATAGCATATTGAGGAAGAATATACATTCTCGCGATTTGTACCCAAAAACTAATTGGATTATGAGTACAGAGTCGCGAAGCATAATTTTGCATTGGATTAAGTATTCCAATTTTTAAAATATGAGTAAAGGATCTATGGATGAAGATACAAAAAAAGTTTATTTCCAATCGTAACTAAATCTTCTTTTGTTAAAAAAGGAAATGGAAGCCAAATAGCTAAAAAACGGTAGTTTTGGTTTACTAGAACCATCAGCATATTGTTTCAGCTCGGTGGAAACCTAATTCTTTTCCTCAGGATCTCTTGAATGAAATTAGGGAACGAAGTAAGTAGATTAGATAGATTTAGTAGAATTTCTATCTCCTACTCTACAGGGATCATCTAGAAAGCGGAGAGCTTTGGTTCCATTCAGATAGAAAAGCTGACATAGATGTTAAGTGGTGAGAATATCCATAAAGGAGCCGAATGAAATCAAAATTTCATGTTCGGTTTTGAATTAGAGACGTTAAAACTAATCAACCAACGTCGACTATAACCCCTAGCCTTCCAAGCTAACGATGCGGGTTCGATTCCCGCTACCCGCTCCATTCTGTATAAAAGGACTATTCTATTTGTCTAGACATGGTAGAGTCCTGTATTCAACCTTTTTCGTCCACCAGTTTCCGTCCCTCCAGAGCGGAGTAGAGCAGTTTGGTAGCTCACGAGGCTCATAACCTTGAGGTCACGGGTTCGATTCCCGTCTCCGCACTTAGCAGTCTGTATAAAAGGACTATTCTATTTGTATAGATATGGTAGAGGGCTGGGCGGTATCCAACCCTTTTTTATTCATTAGTTCCCGGTCCTAAAGGGCCAAATGGAGCAGTTTGCGAAGTCACTTGCCCCTACAAGAAGAACTCTCAAGGCTCCTTCCTACCCTGCAGAAAAGAAAAAAGAAATGAAAGAAAGGCACAGTCTACCTCCCTTCCCTTTAAAAGCAGTTTGCTAGTTGTTTGTCTCGGTGAATCCCCAATTTAGGGAGCCCTGTTGGCGAGTTCGATTCCCGCCTCCGGAGCCCCTTTTTTTTGAGTGGGGTGCAAAAGAAGGGTAAGATAGTAAGGGATACGGTACTAGACTAACACCTACTTAATTTAATATAAGTAGTTAAGTAGTCAACTAGACTAAATTTTTTATCATAGTACCTTACTAAATTAAGCTGGCGAGCGGCGGGAATCGAACCCGTATCTTCTCCTTGGCAAGGAGATGTTTTACCATTGAACTACGCTCGCTACGGGATATATTTTATAGGGTATATCCGCCCGGGTCGACCGTCTATGTCTGGGTCGACCGTTTCATTTTCTATTATATTAGAGTTTTCTTTTTTTTAATTGTCTGTCAATCAATATTCTAATGGCAATGGAATTTCATAATAATGAAAGAGAAGAGGTAGCAATTCGGAACGCAAATTGCATTTTAATGCGTCTCACAATTCCAATTTTTTCGAAGAAATGGCCTTTTTATTTATTTTGTATCGGGCTACTAAATACTAAACAAATTTAAGAAATGAGAGAATTCAGAATAGCTACCAGAAAGACTAGTCCAATCCATAATGATGTACCGGAAAATACAACGTTTTTATTATTTGACCAACCATCAGGAGAAGCAAATACAAGGGGTACACTAATTACTAACACTGAGGAAGTCGCAATTAATGCAAAAACAGCTAATTGGAAAGCAATAGTCATATTTCTAATCC